AAGGAACTCGAGTTTTTGGTGCGATTGCCCGAGAATTGAGACAGTTCAATTTTACTAAAATAGTTTCATTAGCTCCCGAGGTATTATAAAATGAGACCACGGTATGGTTATAGTAGGCTATTTAAAAGAAATAGATTAAGATTCATTTAGTAGATTTTGTCTCACGTATATACCTTTCAAAATTCGTATTCATAAACAAATATGTAAAAAAAAAAAAGAAAAACATGTTGATTATATCCAAATTTGGAGGCACCAAAAATTTTAATTAATCATGGGTAGTGATACTATTGCTGACATAATAACCTCTATACGAAATGCCGATATGTATAGAAAAAGCGTGGTTCGAGTAGCATCTACTAATATCAGCCAAAGTATTGTTAAAATACTTTTACGCGAGGGTTTTATCGAAAACGTGAGAAAACATCGAGAAAACAACAAATCTTTTTTGGTTTTAACCCTACGACATAGAAGAAACAGGAAAAGTACTTATAGAAATCTTTTAAATTTAAAACGGATCAGTAAGCCCGGGCTACGAATCTATTCTAACTATCAAAGAATTCCTAGAATTTTAGGCGGGATGGGCGTTGTAATTCTTTCTACCTCTCGGGGTATAATGACAGACCGAGAGGCTCGACTAGAAAGAATAGGCGGAGAAATTTTGTGTTATATATGGTAATCTTTCTAATATCCAAATTGAATATGAAACTTCTTTTTTGTGAAAAAGAAAAGAGAAGAGGTGGGTTGTCTAATAGGGTTCTTCCTCCACTAGTTGATACTTCAAGGGGGTTTTACCTGGAATGAAAGAACAAAAATGGATTCATGAAGGTTTAATTACTGAATCGCTTCCCAACGGCATGTTCCGAGTTCGTTTAGATAATGAAGATATTATTCTAGGTCATGTTTCAGGAAAAATCCGACGTAGTTTTATACGGATACTGCCAGGAGATAGAGTCAAAATTGAAGTAAGTCGTTATGATTCAACCAGAGGTCGTATAATTTATCGACTCCGCAACAAAGATTCGAAAGATTAGGTGTTTTTTCAACTTCACTATTTATTTCGTAGGAATACGATTTGAAATTGAAAATTTCAAGAAACTTATTTTCTTCCAAGAAGTGGATTCAAAATTAAAGTAAGGAGTGACAAATATGAAAATAAGAGCTTCCGTTCGTAAAATTTGTGAAAAATGTCGACTAATCCGTCGTCGGGGACGAATTATAGTAATTTGTTCCAACCCAAGACATAAACAAAGACAAGGATAATAAGACTCGTTAAAGACCTGATATACAAATAGGGGATCTGTTTTGACCTGAAATGGATATATCCATATATCTCTGACTCAAATTTATGAGATGATAAAATATGGCAAAAGCTATACCGAAAAAGAGTTCACGTGGACGTATTGGTTCACGTAAGAGTACACGTAAAATACCAAAGGGGGTTATTCATATTCAAGCAAGTTTCAATAATACCATTGTGACTGTTACAGATGTACGGGGGCGTGTGGTTTCTTGGTCCTCCGCCGGTACTTGTGGCTTCCGAGGTACAAGAAGAGGGACGCCATTTGCTGCTCAAACCGCAGCGGCAAATGCTATTCGTGCAGTAGTAGATCAAGGTATGCAACGAGCAGAAGTCATGATTAAAGGTCCCGGTCTCGGAAGAGACGCAGCATTACGAGCTATTCGCAGAAGTGGTATACTATTAACTTTCGTACGGGATGTAACTCCTATGCCACATAATGGCTGTAGACCCCCGAAGAAACGGCGTGTGTAGAAATCAAAATAGAAGATATTTCACTAGCAAGAGAAACAAGAGAAATAAATGATTCAATGATCTGATCAAATAATATTATTATGGTTCGAGAGAAAATAGCAGTATCTACTCGGACACTACAGTGGAAGTGTGTTGAATCAGCAGCAGACAGTAAGCGTCTTTTTTATGGGCGCTTTATTCTGTCTCCGCTTATGAAAGGTCAAGCAGACACAATAGGCATTGCGATGCGAAGAGCTTTGCTTGGAGAAATCGAAGGAACATGTATAACACGCGCAAAATCTGAGAAAATATCTCACGAATATTCTACCATAATGGGTATTCAAGAATCAGTACATGAAATTTTAATGAATTTGAAAGAAATCGTATTGAGAAGTAATCTCTATGGAACTTGTGAGGCGTCTATTTGTGTCAGGGGCCCTGGATATGTAACTGCTCAAGATATCCTCTTACCGCCTTATGTAGAAATCGTCGATAATACACAGCATATAGCTTGCTTGACAGAACCCATTGAGTTGGTTATTGGATTACAAATAGAGAAGAATCGCGGATATCTTATAAAAGCGCCAAATACCTTTCAAGATGGAAGTTATCCTATAGATCCTGTATTCATGCCTGTTCGAAATGCGAATCATAGTATTCATTCTTATGAAAATGGTAACAAAGAAATACTATTTCTCGAAATATGGACAAATGGAAGTTTAACTCCTAAAGAAGCACTTCACGAAGCCT